GTGATCTTCTCTATCTAATGAATGAGGAGTCCGTTTGGAAATCGTCCGCCCCGCGCCACCCCCCGAGTATATGATTCAACAGGAATCACACAGGGGTAGATTGATAGAAACCTCTAGTAAAATACCCACCAGTACCCGTAACCCAGCGGATAAAGTACATTACATAGTACATTTTAGGGATTGGCGACTTACCCATTCAGTGACTTTGGCACTGGACGTTCCCAAAATGGGTACTATCGGGTCGGGTGAATTAGAGAATAGACAGACGCCTGTTGGCATTCCAGCTTTCCTTCTCTTTTCAGGGCCTATCCGAAAGAGAATCCAGTACCTCTTGGTCGTGAATAGGACGAACCACCTCCATGGATATCTTTGCTTCGGAACAAAACAATTAGAATTAGGCTCGGTCAACCGGAATATGTATTATCCATATGGGAGATCTTCCAATTGAGAAGATCCATCGACCTGAGACGAAGAGAAAGGTCTATCTATTTTCTTTAGTTATTCAGTTAAACCAATGATTCGTTATTGGAGCAGATAGCAACAATCGTTTCATCGGACATGCGTATTTTTTCTTTTCCGACGGATTTCCATGGTTTCATTAATGGAAATTCTTTGATGTAGTGAGTAATAGACTCTGGTTGTTCACCGTTCAAGAATTCTTGTTTAGGCAGTTCATATCATCCATACATAGTGTTTTGATCTAAGATTTCAATTCTTCCATGCTTCAGCAGTAGCATATTGCTCCATGGAGCTAAGGTCCAAAATATGGAATAAACAAGTGTTTCCACGACTCTACCACCCGGCCAATTCTGTTCCACTTAATCCCCTTTTCATGGCCACATTACGGCTAAGGAATGGGAAATCTTTCCCCTGTTACATGAATCAAATATTTCATTTCATCCGGGAAAAGCCATCTCTTTCTCCACAATGTCTTTGCCATTTGATCCAATAGCGTTCCGTTAGATAGGAAGAGATTTGATAAATACTGATAACTCTCGGATGGAGTATTAGAACGGAAAGATCCATTAGATAATGAACTATTGGTTCTAAGCCATCTCTGGCGATGAATCAACAATTCGAAGTGCTTTTCTTGCGTATTCTTGATGAACCAGTGTCTAGATATAGATGTAGAAGAATTTGTTTGGGAAGTAATAAGCCCCTTTGACATCTCTTCATCTGCAAAGAATTCTCGACGCGAAAACACAGAGACAAAGGGCTGATCTTTGAATAGGAAAAAGAATGGATCTGCAGGGTCCCAAATGAATTGGCTTATTCGAAAAAAGCCTTGTTCTTTGGACGATCTATCTCGTGTCTGGTACTGCATGGTTCCACTCTGCAAGAACTCCGAATCATTCTCTTGAAGCTCATCCTTTTTATGATAAATGATCCGCTTGCCCCGAAATGACCCGGCCCAATAGGGAAATCCCAATTCAGTGGACCTTTCGATACAATCAAATAGATTGCCACAAGGGCGCCATATTCTAGGAGCCCAAACTATGTGATTGAATAAATCCTCCTCTATCTGTTGCGGGTCGAGGGCCCCTTCCCCTTCTTCAAACTCCGATTCGTATTTTTCATAGAAAAATCTCTGATCAACGAAAGATCCATTTTGCATCATATCTAACGGATTCCTTGGTTCGGACCGAAGAAGTAATGTCACTCGATTATTATCAAACTGACTGCAATCCTTTTCTGTCCGTGAGGATCCCGCCAGAGCGCCTTCTACTTCTAATAGGCCACGAACTAGATCAGAAGCATTCTCAACGAATCCATAAGAAGTGATCCTATTTTTTTCACCGGATCCGGGTCCGGGTGAAGACCAAAGATCTTGAGCGACCAATCCGGCAGAACAACTCAAAAGATAAAGAAGTATCGTTAATTTCTTCATGCTCGTTCCAAGTTTGAAGTACCATTTGTACAAATAGGAATCTCCTTCCTTACACGATTTCTTCTTCATATAGATAGATATAGGATCTATGGGGCAATTACTTAGAAGTACATTTTGTGCAACAGCCCTTCCTATCTGATAGAAAAAGACCCCATGATCCTGAACCGATCTTACCTGGGATCGCAAATCCCAAGTTTGTCTATGAAGAGCGGATCTAATTGTATTAGTTTCTATAATTGATTTCTTCTGTGTAATACTAATTGATAGGGCTTCATTGATAAGTGCTACAAGATCTCGTGCATTAGAACCCATGGTTATGGACCCGAATCCGTTAGTATGGAACATTTTCTTTTCCAAGTGAAATCCCCTAGTATATGAAAGAATGAAAAAGTGCTTTCGTTGTTGTGGAATAAGAAGCCTTCGTATCTTAATGCATGTATTTAATTTATTCGGAGCTATTAGAGCGGGATCCACTTTTTGGGGAATATGAGTCGAAGCAATAACAAGAATATTTCTAGTGGAACATCTTTCACAATCCCTGGAGAGATAGTTCTCTAATAGACCGAGGGATAAGTAATTCGACTCATTCACATACAGATCATGAATGTTTGG